GCTAACGTAGCTTAAAAAAAGCATAACACTGAAGATGTTAAGACGGACCCTAAAAAGTCCCGCAGGCATAAAGGCTTGGTCCTGACTTTGCTAACAACTTTGACCAAATTTACACATGCAAGTATCCGCACCCCCGTGAGAATGCCCTACATACCCTGCCCGGGAACTAGGAGCTGGTATCAGGCACACCCCCGTGGCCCATGACGCCTTGCTTAGCCACACCCCCAAGGGAACTCAGCAGTGATAAACATTAAGCCATAAGTGAAAACTTGACTTAGTTACGGCCTAGAGGGTCGGTTAAACTCGTGCCAGCCACCGCGGTTATACGAGAGACCCAAGTTGTTAGCCCCCGGCGTAAAGAGTGGTTAAACACTAAGCATCAAACTGAGGCCGAACGCCCTCAAGGCTGTCATACGCTTCCGAGAGCATGAAGAACAATTACGAAAGTAGCCTCACCCCCTTGAACCCACGAAAGCTAGGATACAAACTGGGATTAGACACCCCACTATGCCCAGCCCTAAACAACGATACTCCCATACACCCCCCCCCCATCCGCCCGGGTACTACGAGCATTAGCTTAAAACCCAAAGGACTTGGCGGTGCTTTAAACCCACCTAGAGGAGCCTGTTCTAAAACCGATACTCCCCGTTAAACCTCACCCCTTCTTGTTTAACCCGCCTATATACCACCGTCGTCAGCCTACCCTGTGAAGGACTAATAGTAGGCAAAGTTGGCACAGCCCAAAACGTCAGGTCGAGGTGTAGCGTATGAAGGGGGAAGAAATGGGCTACATTCTCTATTCAGAGAACCACGAATGACGCAATGAAATACGCGTCTGAAGGAGGATTTAGCAGTAAGCAAAGAAACAGAGTGTCTTGCTGAAGCCGGCCATGAAGCGCGCACACACCGCCCGTCACTCTCCCCAAACTCACATAAATCAATAACTAATATACCACTACACACAAAGGGGAGGCAAGTCGTAACATGGTAAGTGTACCGGAAGGTGCACTTGGAAAAATCAGAACATAGCTTAAACAGAAAAGCACCTCCCTTACACCGAGAAGACATTTGTGCAAACCAAATTGCTCTGACACCCAACAGCTAGCCCCCCACCCAAACACAAAAAACAACTATTAATAAACCCCAACATACTTAACAAAACAAATAAACCATTCTTCCCCCTGAGTATAGGCGATAGAAAAGGACTACCGGAGCCATAGACAAAGTACCGCAAGGGAACGCTGAAAGAGAAATGAAACAACCCAGTAAAGTGTAAAAAAGCAGAGCTTAAACCTCGTACCTTTTGCATCATGTTTTAACTAGCAAGCCTTAGGCAAAGAGCACTTTAGTCTAATACCCCGAAACTGAACGAGCTACTCCAAGACAGCCTTCATAGGGCACATCCGTCTCTGTGGCAAAAGAGTGGAAAGAGCTTCGAGTAGAGGTGACAAACCTACCGAGTCCAGTAATAGCTGGTTGCCCGAGAATTGAGTTTAAGCTCAGCCTTTTGACTTCTTACATCACCAACCACAATAACAACACCGACCCCAAGAAATCAAAAAAGTTAATCAACGGAGGTACAGCCCCTTTGATCCAAGAAACAACTTTCCCAGGAGAATAAGGATCACAATACAACCAAGGCCATGTGTTCTGGTGGGCCTAAAAGCAGCCACCCCATAGAAAGCGTTAAAGCTCAAACACATCCCCGCCACCAATTCCGATAACATATCCTAACCCCTGGCCTCTATCGGGCCTTTCCATGCCCCACATGGAAGAGATTATGCTAATATGAGTAATAAGGGGCCTGACCCCCTCCAAGCACAAGTGTACATCGGAACGAACCCCCACCGAAACTTAACGAACTCATCCAAAGAGAGCAATGAATACTAAATAAATAACCAGAAAAGCATTCAACACCTCACCGTTAACCCCACACTGGTGTGCCCAATTGGAAAGACCTAAAGAAAAAGAAGGAACTCGGCAAACCTTTTAAGCCTCGCCTGTTTACCAAAAACATCGCCTCTTGCAAAACCAACGAATAAGAGGTCCCGCCTGCCCTGTGACTATACGTTTAACGGCCGCGGTATTTTGACCGTGCAAAGGTAGCGCAATCACTTGTCCTTTAAATGAGGACCTGTATGAATGGCACAACGAGGGCTCAGCTGTCTCCTTTCTCCAGTCAATGAAATTGATCTTCCCGTGCAGAAGCGGAAATAAAAACATAAGACGAGAAGACCCTATGGAGCTTTAGACACAAAACAGACCATGTTAAACGCCCTCTAATAAAAGAGCTAAACTAAATGACCCCTGTTCAAATGTCTTTGGTTGGGGCGACCGCGGGGCAACAAAAAACCCCCATGTGGAATAAAAACACCATTTTTAAAACCAAGAGCTACTGCTCTAAGGAACAGAACATCTGACCAACCAGATCCGGCCAAGCCGATTAACGAACCGAGTTACCCTAGGGATAACAGCGCAATCCTCTTATAGAGCCCATATCGACAAGAGGGTTTACGACCTCGATGTTGGATCAGGACATCCTAATGGTGCAGCCGCTATTAAGGGTTCGTTTGTTCAACGATTAAAGTCCTACGTGATCTGAGTTCAGACCGGAGCAATCCAGGTCAGTTTCTATCTATGAAGTGACCTTTTCTAGTACGAAAGGACCGAAAAGGGGGAGCCCCTGCCAAAAGCACGCTCCTCTCTCACCCGTTGCACCCCACTAAAACAGACAAGAGAGCACACAAAACAGCCAAAGAACATGGCATGTTGGGGTGGCAGAGCCCGGTAAATGCAAAAGACCTAAGCCCTTTAAACAGAGGTTCAACTCCTCTCCCCAACTATGACCTCAACACTTATCACCCACGCCCTTAACCCCCTTGCCCTCATCATCCCTGTCTTACTAGCCGTTGCCTTCCTGACACTTGTCGAACGAAAAGTACTCGCATACATACAACTACGCAAAGGCCCAAATATTGTAGGACCCTACGGACTTCTCCAACCAATTGCAGACGGAGTAAAACTATTCATCAAAGAACCCATCCGACCTTCCACCTCTTCCCCCATACTATTTATTCTCACCCCCATACTAGCCCTCACACTCGCCATAACATTATGAGCCCCAATACCCCTCCCATATCCCATGTTAGACCTAAACCTAACCATTCTCTTTATCCTCGCCCTCTCCAGCCTTGCAGTGTACTCAATCCTCGGTTCTGGCTGAGCTTCAAACTCAAAATATGCCCTAATTGGAGCACTACGAGCCGTCGCACAAACAATCTCCTACGAAGTAAGCCTCGGCCTAATCTTACTTTCCTTAATCATCTTCACAGGAGGCTTCACACTCCAAACATTCAACACTACCCAAGAAGGCATCTGACTAATCGCCCCAGCATGACCCCTTGCCGCAATATGATACATCTCCACCCTGGCAGAAACCAACCGAACCCCCTTCGACCTAACCGAAGGGGAGTCAGAACTAGTTTCCGGGTTCAACGTAGAATACGCAGGAGGCCCCTTCGCCCTATTCTTCCTAGCAGAATACGCCAACATCCTATTTATAAACACCCTCTCCGCCAGCCTATTCCTAGGAACCCCCAACATCCCAATACTCCCAGAACTAACCACAATAAGCCTAATAACCAAAGCAGCCATCCTCTCACTCATTTTCCTATGAATCCGAGCTTCTTACCCTCGATTCCGCTACGATCAATTAATACACCTCATCTGAAAAAACTTCTTACCACTAACACTAGCATTTATTATCTGACACCTAGCACTCCCCATCGCATTCGCAGGCCTCCCACCCCAAATATAAACAGGAACTGTGCCTGAACTAAAGGGCCACTTTGATAGAGTGAATTATGGGGGTTAAACTCCCCCCAGCTCCTTAGAAAGAAGGGACTCGAACCCAACCTGAAGAGATCAAAACTCTTAGTGCCTCCACTACACCACTTTCTAGTAAAGTCAGCTAAACAAGCTTTTAGGCCCATACCCTAAAAATGTAGGTTAAAACCCTTCCTTTACTAATGAGCCCATATATTAAAGCCTCCTTGCTGTCCAGCTTAATTCTAGGCACCATAATTACTACAACCAGCTCACATTGATTGATCGCTTGAATAGGCCTAGAACTTAACACCCTCGCCATCATCCCAATAATAGCCCAACACCACCATCCACGAGCAATCGAAGCCACAACCAAATATTTCCTCACACAAGCCACTGCAGCAGCCATACTTCTATTTGCAAGCACAACCAACGCATGACTAACAGGACAATGAGAACTCCAACAAATAACCCACCCTATTCCATTAACAATAATTATCACTGCCCTCGCCCTAAAAGTTGGCCTAGCCCCCCTACACACCTGACTTCCAGAAGTCCTACAAGGGCTAGACTTAACGACCGGCCTCATTCTCTCTACATGACAAAAACTTGCACCATTCGCCCTACTACTCCAACTACAACCAAACAACCCAACACTACTTACTTTCCTAGGGCTCTCATCCACCCTGATCGGCGGCTGAGGTGGTCTAAATCAAACCCAACTACGAAAAATCCTAGCCTACTCATCCATCGCTCACCTCGGCTGAATGATCCTCATCTTACAATTCTCACCCACCCTCACCCTTCTCACTCTCACACTCTACCTCATCATAACTTCCTCCTCCTTCCTCGTATTTATACTAAACAAAACTACAACAATCAACTCCCTAGCCACATCATGAGCCAAAACCCCCATCCTCACGCCCCTCATACCCCTAGTTCTCCTATCACTAGGAGGACTCCCCCCACTAACAGGCTTCATACCAAAATGGCTAATTCTACAAGAATTAACCAAACAAGGCCTTGCTCCAACAGCCACCCTAGCTGCACTCAGCGCTCTACTCAGCCTCTACTTTTATCTCCGACTCTCTTACGCCATATCCCTAACAATCGCCCCCAACACCCTAACAGGAACTCTCCCCTGACGAACCCAAACAACACACCCAACCATAACAACCGCCATTATAACCACATCTTCCATCCTCCTACTACCCCTAACCCCGGGGATCCTTAAGCTCTTCAACCTCTAAGAGACTTAGGTTAACACCCAGACCAAGAGCCTTCAAAGCCCTCAGCGGGAGTGAAAACCTCCCAGTCCCTGATAAGACTTGCGGGACATTACCCCACATCTCCTGCATGCAAAACAGACACTTTAATTAAGCTAAAGCCTTCCTAGACAGGCAGGCCTCGATCCTACAAACTCTTAGTTAACAGCTAAGCGCCCAAACCAACGAGCATCTATCTACCTTTCCCCGCCCGCCAAATAAAGGGCGGGGAAAGCCCCGGCAGATCTCATCTGCTTCTTTAGATTTGCAATCTAACGTGTAACACCCCAGGACTTGGTGGGAAGAGGATTTTAACCTCTGTACGTGGGGCTACAATCCACCGCTAAACACTCAGCCATCCTACCTGTGGCAATCACACGCTGATTTTTCTCAACCAACCATAAAGACATCGGCACCCTCTACCTAGTGTTTGGTGCCTGAGCCGGGATAGTAGGAACGGCCCTTAGCCTTCTTATCCGGGCTGAACTTAGCCAACCGGGCGCACTCCTTGGCGATGACCAAATTTACAATGTAATCGTCACAGCCCACGCATTCGTAATAATCTTCTTTATAGTAATACCAATTATGATCGGGGGTTTCGGTAACTGACTAGTGCCCCTTATGATTGGAGCACCAGACATGGCTTTCCCCCGAATAAACAATATGAGCTTTTGACTGCTGCCCCCCTCTTTCCTTCTCCTTCTAGCATCATCAGGCGTAGAAGCGGGGGCTGGGACAGGTTGAACTGTCTATCCACCACTAGCAGGCAACTTGGCCCACGCAGGAGCATCCGTCGATCTTACCATTTTCTCCCTTCATTTAGCAGGCGTTTCATCAATCTTAGGTGCCATTAACTTCATCACCACAATCATCAACATAAAACCCCCAACCATCTCTCAATACCAGACACCACTCTTCGTATGAGCCGTCATAATCACTGCAGTCCTCCTCTTATTATCACTACCCGTTCTTGCAGCAGGCATTACAATACTTCTCACAGACCGAAACCTCAATACCACCTTCTTTGATCCGGCAGGAGGAGGAGACCCCATCCTTTACCAACATTTGTTCTGGTTTTTCGGCCACCCAGAAGTATATATTCTTATCTTACCTGGCTTTGGAATAATTTCACACATTGTGGCCTACTATGCCGGTAAAAAAGAACCATTCGGCTACATGGGCATGGTCTGAGCCATAATGGCCATCGGCCTACTAGGTTTCATTGTATGAGCCCACCACATGTTTACAGTAGGAATAGACGTCGACACACGGGCTTACTTTACATCTGCCACAATAATCATTGCCATTCCTACTGGTGTAAAAGTATTCAGCTGACTAGCCACTCTCCATGGTGGCTCCATTAAATGAGAAACTCCAATACTCTGAGCCCTAGGCTTCATCTTCCTCTTCACTGTGGGGGGACTCACAGGAATTGTCCTAGCCAACTCTTCCCTAGACATTGTCCTGCATGACACCTACTACGTAGTTGCCCACTTCCACTACGTCCTCTCAATGGGAGCTGTGTTTGCCATTATGGGAGCCTTTGTACACTGATTTCCACTTTTCTCAGGATACACTCTTCACAGCACCTGAACAAAAATTCACTTCGGAGTAATGTTTGTAGGAGTTAATCTAACTTTCTTCCCCCAACACTTCCTTGGTCTCGCCGGAATGCCTCGCCGATACTCAGACTATCCAGACGCCTATGCACTATGAAACACAGTCTCTTCTATTGGATCCCTAATCTCGCTTATTGCTGTCATTATGTTCCTATTTATCCTATGAGAGGCATTCGCTGCCAAACGTGAAGTCGAATCAGTAGAACTAACCACTACAAACGCAGAATGACTTCACGGATGCCCTCCTCCCTATCACACATTTGAAGAACCCGCGTTTGTCCAAATCCAACCACTCTATCGAGAAAGGGAGGAATCGAACCCCCGTGGGATGGTTTCAAGCCAACCACAAAGCCACTCTGTCACTTTCTTTATAAGACACTAGTAAAGTAAATTACACTGCCTTGTCAAGGCAGAGTCGTGGGCTAAATCCCCACGTGTCTTGCCCTCAATGGCACATCCCTCACAATTAGGATTTCAAGATGCAGCTTCACCAGTAATAGAAGAGCTTCTTCACTTCCATGACCACGCCCTAATAATTGTATTCCTTATCAGCACCTTAGTACTTTATATTATTGTTGCTATAGTATCCACTAAACTAACCAACAAATACATTCTAGACTCCCAAGAAATCGAAATCATCTGAACCATTCTACCAGCCATCATCCTTATTCTTATTGCCCTCCCATCCCTACGAATTCTCTACCTAATAGACGAAATCAACGACCCACATCTAACAGTCAAAGCCATAGGCCACCAATGATACTGAAGCTACGAATACACAGACTACAACGACCTAAACTTCGACTCATATATAATCCCCACACAAGACCTAACGCCCGGCCAGTTCCGTCTTTTAGAAGCCGACCACCGAATAATTGTCCCCGTTGACTCCCCAGTTCGAGTTCTAGTATCAGCAGAAGACGTCCTCCACTCATGGGCCGTCCCCTCACTCGGAATTAAAATAGACGCTGTCCCCGGACGCCTAAACCAAACAGCTTTTATTGTATCTCGACCAGGAGTCTTCTACGGACAATGCTCTGAAATCTGCGGCGCAAATCACAGCTTTATACCAATTGTCGTCGAAGCCGTCCCACTGGAACACTTTGAGAACTGATCCTCACTAATACTTGAAGACGCCTCACTAAGAAGCTAATACGGGCCTAGCGTTAGCCTTTTAAGCTAAAAAATGGTGTCCCCCAAACACCCTTAGTGACATGCCCCAACTCAACCCTTCCCCATGATTTGCCATCATAGTATTCTCCTGACTCGTCTTCCTTACCCTTCTTCCCCCAAAAATTATGGCACACACCTTCCCAAATGAGCCTGCCACCCAAAACATCCAAACCCTAAAAACTAAACCCTGAACCTGACCATGACACTAAGCTTTTTCGACCAGTTCTTAAGCCCAACACTTCTTGGCATCCCCCTAATTGCCATCGCTCTCCTCCTCCCATGAACTCTCTTCCCAGCCCCAACCTCCCGATGAATAAACAACCGCCTCTTGACCCTCCAAAGCTGGTCTATCAACCGATTCACCCAACAACTCCTCCTTCCACTAAACATAGGAGGACACAAATGAGCCCTTATATTCACATCTTTAATAGTCTTTCTAATTTCAATTAACATACTAGGTCTTCTCCCATACACATTTACCCCTACAACCCAACTTTCTCTAAACATAGCACTAGCTATTCCTCTTTGACTAACAACAGTCATTATTGGGCTACGAAAAAATCCCACCGTCGCCCTAGGACATCTCCTCCCAGAAGGCACCCCCGCACCCCTAATCCCTGCCTTAATTCTCATCGAAACCATCAGCCTCTTCATCCGACCACTCGCCCTCGGCGTCCGACTAACCGCCAACCTTACAGCAGGCCACCTATTAATTCAACTAACCGCCACAGCTGCTTTCGTCCTCCTTCCCCTTATACCAACAGTAGCTATCCTAACAACATCCCTCCTATTCTTACTAACCTTACTAGAAGTCGCTGTCGCCATAATCCAAGCCTATGTCTTCGTCCTCTTACTAAGTCTCTACCTACAAGAAAACGTCTAATGGCACATCAAGCACACGCATACCATATAGTAGACCCAAGCCCATGACCTCTAACAGGGGCAGTCGCCGCCCTTCTCCTTACCTCAGGATTAGCAATTTGATTCCACTTTAACTCACTTATTCTATTGACCCTCGGCCTAACCCTCCTCCTGCTCACTATATGCCAATGATGACGAGACATTGTACGAGAAGGCACATTTCAAGGCCATCACACACCACCAGTCCAAAAAGGACTTCGATACGGCATAATCCTATTCATCACTTCCGAAGTCTTCTTCTTCCTAGGCTTTTTCTGAGCCTTCTACCACTCAAGCCTAGCTCCCACTCCAGAACTCGGAGGCTGCTGACCACCCACTGGCATCACCCCCCTCGACCCCTTCGAAGTTCCCCTCCTAAACACAGCAGTCCTACTGGCATCCGGAGTAACGGTCACCTGAGCTCACCACAGTCTCATAGAAGGAGAACGAAAACAAGCAATCCACTCCTTAACCCTAACAATTCTCTTAGGCTTTTATTTCACTCTTCTACAAGCAATAGAATATTACGAAGCCCCATTCACAATTGCAGATGGGGTCTATGGCTCGACTTTCTTTGTTGCCACCGGCTTCCACGGACTCCATGTCATCATCGGCTCTACTTTCTTAACTGTCTGCCTACTCCGCCAAGTCCAATACCACTTTACATCCGAACACCATTTCGGCTTTGAAGCAGCAGCCTGATACTGACATTTCGTAGACGTCGTCTGACTTTTCCTCTATATCTCTATCTACTGATGAGGCTCATAATCTTTCTAGTATTAAATCAGTACATGTGACTTCCAATCACCCAGCCTTGGTTAAACTCCAAGGAAAGATAATGAACCTGCTACTTACAACACTACTCATCACCACTGCCCTCTCCCTAATCCTAACCACTATCTCATTCTGACTCCCCCTCATAACCCCAGACTACCAAAAACTCTCGCCATATGAATGCGGCTTCGACCCACTAGGGTCAGCCCGCCTCCCTTTTTCCCTTCGCTTCTTCCTAGTCGCAATTCTCTTCCTCCTCTTCGACCTAGAAATCGCCCTCCTCCTCCCCCTCCCCTGAGGAGACCAACTCCCCTCACCAACACTCACACTCTTATGAGCTTCTACCCTCCTAATCCTACTCACACTAGGATTAATCTACGAATGACTTCAAGGCGGCCTAGAATGAGCCGAATAGGTAATTAGTTTAAATAAAACATTTGATTTCGGCTCAAAAGCTTATGGTTAAAGTCCATAATTAACCTAATGACCCCCATTCAATTTACATTTTCATCAGCCTTTTTACTTGGACTATCTGGCCTAGCCTTCCACCGAACCCACCTCCTCTCCGCACTCCTATGTCTTGAAGGCATAATACTATCTCTATTCATCGCCCTCTCCCTCTGGACCCTTCAACTTTCCTCCATCAACTTCTCACCCGCCCCAATACTACTCCTGGCATTCTCAGCTTGTGAAGCAAGCATTGGCCTTGCCCTCATAGTAGCCACCGCACGAACACACGGCTCTGATCACCTACAAGGCCTAAACCTCCTCCAATGTTAAAAATCCTCATTCCAACAATAATGCTAATCCCAACAGCCTGACTAACCCCCACCAAATGACTATGACCTACCTCCCTACTACACAGCCTCTCAATTGCCCTAGCTAGCCTATTATGACTAAAAAACTCATCCGAAACGGGATGACTCTTCCTTAACCCCTATCTAGCTACCGACCCCTTATCAACCCCCCTCCTAATTCTCTCCTGCTGACTTCTTCCCCTAATAATCCTAGCCAGCCAAAACCACACAACACACGAACCTATCAACCGACAACGAACATACATCTCCCTGCTTACTTCCCTGCAATTCTTCTTAATCCTAGCTTTTGCCGCTACCGAAATAATCATGTTTTACGTAATGTTTGAAGCCACTCTAATCCCAACCCTGATCCTAATTACACGCTGAGGCAACCAAACAGAACGCCTAAACGCAGGCACTTACTTCTTATTTTACACCCTAGCAGGCTCTCTCCCCCTTCTAATCGCTCTTCTCTTACTACAAAACTCTAACGGATCTCTTTCCCTATTCACCCTCCTTCACACAACCCCCCTGCAGCTCTCCACATACGCAGACAAAATCTGATGAACAGGTTGCATCCTAGCATTCCTTGTTAAAATACCATTATATGGAGTCCACCTCTGACTACCCAAAGCACACGTAGAAGCCCCAATCGCAGGCTCTATAGTCCTAGCTGCCGTCCTCCTAAAACTTGGAGGATATGGTATAATACGAATTCTAATAGCACTAGAACCACTTACTAAAGAACTTAGCTACCCCTTTATCATCCTCGCCCTCTGGGGCATCATCATAACAGGATCAATCTGCCTACGCCAAACAGACTTAAAATCCCTCATCGCCTACTCATCCGTAAGCCATATAGGCCTTGTAGTCGGAGGCATTCTCATCCAAACCCCCTGAGGATTTACTGGCGCAGTAATTCTCATAATTGCCCACGGACTAACCTCGTCCGCTCTATTCTGCCTGGCCAACACCAACTATGAACGCACACACAGCCGAACCATACTACTCGCCCGAGGTCTACAAACAGCCCTTCCACTTATAACAGCCTGATGATTCATCGCCAGCCTTGCCAACCTAGCACTCCCTCCACTCCCCAATCTCATAGGAGAGCTAATAATCATTACTTCACTATTCAACTGATCCTGATGAACCATCCTCCTAACAGGATTGGGCACTCTAATCACCGCAGGCTATTCACTCTACATGTTTCTCATAACCCAACGAGGCCCACTTCCCAATCACATCCTAGCCCTTGAACCCTCTCACACCCGAGAACACCTTCTAATTGCCCTCCACCTCCTTCCCCTACTCCTTCTAATCCTCAAACCAGAACTAATTTGAGGCTGAACCACCTGTAGATATAGTTTAACCAAAACATTAGATTGTGATTCTAAAAACAGAGGTTAAAACCCCCTTGTCCACCGAGAGAGGCCCGCCGCAATGAGGACTGCTAACCTTCATCCCTTTGGTTAAACTCCAAAGCTCACTCGCCCAGGGCTTTTAAAGGATAATAGCTCATCCGTTGGTCTTAGGAACCAAAAACTCTTGGTGCAACTCCAAGTAAAAGCTATGCACCCCACTCCTCTAATCATAACCTCAAGCCTCATCATCATCTTTACACTACTAATCTTCCCCATCCTCTCTACACTCTCCCCAAATCCCCTAAGCCCAAACTGAGCATTAAAACAAGTCAAAACTGCCGTAAAGCTGGCCTTCTTAGCCAGCCTCCTCCCCCTTTCTCTCTTCCTAAATGAAGGAACCGAAGCCATCATCACAACCTGACACTGAATAAACACCCATACATTTGACATCAACATTAGCTTTAAATTCGACCACTACTCCATCCTCTTCACCCCAATCGCCCTCTACGTAACCTGGTCCATCCTAGAATTTGCATCCTGATACATACATTCCGACCCCCTCATAAACCGCTTCTTCAAGTACCTACTAACCTTCCTTATCGCAATAATCATCCTGGTTACCGCCAACAATATATTTCAACTCTTTATTGGCTGAGAGGGGGTAGGAATTATATCCTTCTTACTAATCGGCTGATGATACGCACGAACAGACGCCAACACGGCTGCCCTTCAGGCAGTCCTATATAACCGAATCGGAGACATTGGCCTAATCTTTGCCATGGCCTGAATAGCAACCCACCTCAACTCCTGAGAAATCCAACAAATCTTCTTCTCTTCAAAAAACATAGACCTAACCCCCCCACTCATCGCCCTAATCCTAGCCGCAACCGGAAAATCAGCACAATTCGGACTCCATCCTTGGCTACCCTCTGCCATAGAAGGTCCTACACCGGTCTCTGCCCTACTACACTCCAGCACCATAGTTGTTGCAGGAATCTTCCTCCTCATTCGAACAAGTCCTTTAATAGAAAACAACCCCACAGCCCTTACACTATGCCTATGCTTAGGCGCCCTAACCACCTTCTTCACCGCCACTTGCGCCCTCACCCAAAATGATATCAAAAAAATTATTGCTTTCTCAACCTCAAGCCAACTAGGCCTAATAATAGTAACTATTGGACTCAACCAACCCCAACTTGCCTTCCTACACATTTGTACCCACGCTTTCTTTAAAGCAATACTCTTCCTCTGCTCAGGCTCTATCATCCACAGCCTAAATGACGAACAAGACATCCGAAAGATAGGAGGCATACATCATCTAGCCCCTCTCACCACCTCTTGCCTCACCATCGGCAGCCTCGCCCTAACAGGAACCCCTTTCCTAGCAGGATTTTTCTCAAAAGACGCCATCATTGAAACCCTCAACACCTCCTACCTAAACGCCTGAGCCCTAACTCTAACCCTCCTAGCAACCTCCTTCACAGCCATCTACAGCCTACGAATTATTTTCTTTGTATCCATGGACCACCCTCGATTTAACACCCTCTCCCCCATCAACGAAAACAACCCAGCAGTAATCAACCCTATCAAACGACTAGCTTGAGGGAGCATTATTGCCGGTTTACTAATCACCACAAACGTCCTACCAATAAAAACTCCAATCATGTCCATGCCCCCTCTACTAAAACTAGCCGCCCTCACCATCACACTAACAGGACTCCTAATTGCTCTAGAACTAGCCTCCCTAACCACAAAACAAGTCAAAACAACCCCCTACTTTATCCCCCACCATTTCTCAAACATGCTCGGCTTCTTCCAAAATGTACTCCACCGACTCTCCCCAAAAACAAGTCTCTCCCTCGGCCAAGCTATCGCTAGCCAAACCGTCGACCTTACCTGACTAGAAAAAATCGGCCCTAAAGCAGTTACCAACCTAAACACCCCACTCATCTCCACCACCAGCAACATCCAACAAGGCTCAATCAAAACATACATAACCCTGTTCCTCCTTACCCTCACCCTCTCCATCTTACTCCTTATCACCTAACTGCTCGAAGCATTCCCCGACCCAACCCCCGTGTTAACTCCAACACAACAAACAAAGTCAACAACAACACTCAAGCTCCAACCACGAGCATCCCACCACCATAAGAGTACATAAAAGCAACCCCCACCATATCCCCCCGAGATATAGAACACCAATCTGCCTCATCAACTACAGCCCATGAATACTCCCCCCATCCCCCCAAAAACAACATAAAAACTAAAACCACAACACTAACGTATATTAACATAGAAACCAATACTGGCCAACTTCCCAATGTCTCCGGGTACGGTTCCGCAGCCAACGCCGCAGAATAAGCAAACACTACCAACATTCCACCCAAATAAATTAAAAACAACACTAACGACAAAAACGACCCTCCATGCCAAACCAAAATCCCACAACCAAAAGCTGCAACCACCACCAAACTCAAGGCACCAAAGTAAGGAGACGGATTTGAAGCCACCGCTACCAACCCTAACACCAGCCCTAATAAAAATAAAGACATAACATAAGTCATAATTCCTGCCAGGACTTTAACCAGGACCTGTGGCGTGAAAAACCACTGTTGTTATTCAACTACAAGAACATAATGGCAAGCCTACGCAAAACCCACCCACTAATAAAAATCGCAAACGACATAATCATCGACCTCCCCACCCCATCAAACATTTCCGCCTGATGAAACTTTGGCTCCCTCCTTGGACTCTGCCTAATCGCCCAAATCCTAACAGGCCTATTCCTAGCAATACACTACACCTCTGATATCGCCACTGCCTTCTCATCCGTAGCTCACATCTGCCGTGACGTCAACTACGGCTGACTAATCCGCAACCTCCATGCAAACGGAGCCTCCTTTTTCTTCATCTGCATTTACTTCCACATTGGACGAGGACTGTACTATGGCTCATACCTGCAAAAAGAAACTTGGAATATCGGAGTAATCCTCTTACTCCTAGTTATGGCCACAGCCTTCGTAGGCTACGTCCTTCCCTGAGGACAAATATCCTTCTGAGGAGCCACCGTAATTACAAACTTACTCTCCGCCGTCCCCTACGTAGGAAACACCCTAGTCCAATGAATTTGAGGTGGATTCTCAGTCGACAATGCAACCCTCACCCGATTCTTTGCCTTCCACTTCCTACTACCATTTATCATTGCGGCTGCCACCATTGTCCACCTCATCTTTCTTCATGAAACCGGTTCAAACAATCCCCTCGGACTAAACTCCGATACAGACAAAATCCCCTTCCACCCCTACTTTTCTTACAAAGACCTTATCGGATTCGCAATCCTCCTCGCAACCCTTACAATATTAGCCCTATTCTCCCCTAACTACCTAGGAGACCCAGACAACTTCACCCCTGCCAACCCCTTAGTTACCCCCGCCCACATCAAACCAGAATGATATTTCCTATTTGCATATGCCATCCTCCGATCAATCCCAAACAAACTAGGAGGAGTCCTAGCTCTTCTTGCTTCAATTCTCATTCTCATAGTAATCCCCCTTCTACACACATCCAAACAACGCAGTCTTACCTTCCGACCCCTCACACAATTCCTATTCTGAACACTAATCGCCGACGTAGCCATCCTTACTTGAATCGGAGGCATACCTGTTGAACATCCCTACGTAATTATCGGACAAATTGCCTCCATCCTATACTTCTCACTATTCCTAATCCTAATGCCCATAGCAGGCCTGCTAGAAAATAAAGCACTTCAATAACCGAGCATTAGTAGCTCAGCGCCAGAGCGCCGGTCTTGTAAACCGGATGCCGGGGGCTAAAATCCCCCCTACTGCTCAAAAAGAGGGGACTCTAACCCCCACCACTGGCTCCCAAAGCCAGTATTCTCAGTTAAACTACCTTTTGTATGAATTATATATGACATATATGTAATAACACCATACATATATATTAACCATTTAATAGGATGTAAGTATACATATAATGTAATTAACCATAATTTGAGTTCAAACATAAAGCAAGGACAATAAAGGACGTTTACATAAAGCATACACTGCAACAGCTCATTAATAGTAATCGGAATAAACGTAAGTTTAAGACCCAGCATTTGAACTCATCCGTCAAGATATACCAAGAACCCAACATCCCGTTAAATACCCTATTTTAATGTAGTAAGAACCGACCATCAGTTGATTTCTTAATGCATATAATTATTGAAGTGAGGGACAATAAATTGTGGGGGTTTCACTTAGTGAACTATTCCTGGCATTTGGTTCCTACTTCAGGGCCATTAATAGATTTATTCCTCACTCTTTCCCTAACGCTGACATAAGTTATTGGTGGAGTACATAAGCGAGATAATCCCACATGCCGAGCGTTCTCTCCACGGGGGTCAGGTTATTTTTTTTTGTCCTCCTTTCATTTGACATTTCAGAGTGCAGCGCGTCAATGTCGAGTTAAGGTTGAACATTTTTCCTTGTAAGAGTGATAGGACTGTATGAATTTAGACTTTGATTGAAGAATTACATAACAGATATCAAGGACATAAGTACTATATTTTTCCCCCCAACAATCTAAGATCTCCCCGGTCTAGGTTTATTCGCGTCAAACCCCCCTACCCCCCTAAACTCCTAAAGTCTTATTGTCCTGCAAACCCCCCTTGGAAACAGGAAGACCTCGAGCGTAAAATTTTTGCCTCTAAAACAGTGTCTATTTATATTATTAAAATAATACATGC